TCCGACACGGACACGTCATGGACATCCTGCCTTTCTATGTTCAATAGACGTGTATGTAACTATTGAGAGTGAAGATATTATGCACAATGTGCGTATTCCGTCCAAAAGTTTTCTTTTAGTTCAAAATGATCAATATGTAGAATCAGAGCAAGTAATTGCTGAGATGCGCGCAGGAACAGCCACTTTGAGTGTTAAAGAGAAGGTTCGAAAACATATTTATTCTGATTCAGAGGGCGAAATGCATTGGAATACCGATGTATATCATGCATCGGAATTTACATATGGGAATGTTCATCTCTTACCAAAAACAAGTCATTTATGGATCTTATTAGGAGAGCCATGGAGATCCAGTCTCGTCTCCCTTTCGATTCACAAGGATCAAGATCAAATGAACGCTCATTCTCTTTCTAGCAAACGAAGATCTATTTCGAACCCCTCAGGAACTACTAATCAAGCGAGACCCAAATTCTTTAGGTTGGAGTGTTCTGGGAAAAGGGGGGGTGGGATTCCTAATTCTTCAGAACGTAATCGAATCATAACGGGTCTTTGTAATCTTAGATATACGGCCATTCTCGACGAGAATTCTGATTTATTGGCAAAGCGGCGAAGAAATCGATTCATCATCCCACTCCAAACGATTCAAGAACGCGAGAACGAACTAACACCCTCTTTGGGGATCTCAATTGAAATACCGATCAATGGGATTTTCCGTAAAAACAGTATTCTTGCATATTTTGATGATCCGCAATATAGAAGAAAGCACTCGGGAATTACTAAATATGAAACAGTCGAAATGCAGTCAATCGTCAAAAAAGAGGATTTCATTGAGTATGGGGGAGTCACGGAATTAAAGCCAAAAGACCCAATAAAAGTCGATCGATTTTTTTTTATTCCCGAGGAAGTGCATCTCTTACCCGAATCTTCTTCGATACTGGTACGAAACAATAGTATTATTGGAGGAGATACACCAATCACTTTAAAGACAAGAAGCCGAGTGGGCGGGTTAGTCCGAGTGGAGAGAAAAAAAAAAAGAATTGAACTTAGAATCTTTCCTGGAGATATCCATTTTCCTGGAAAGACAGCAAAGATCTCCCAACATAGTGGCGTTTTGATACCACCAAGAACAGGAAAGAGAAATTCCAAGGAAGACAAAAAATGGCTCTATATCCAACGGCTCACACTTACCAAGAGAAACTATTTTGTTTTAGTTCGACCTGTAATCACATACGAAATAACGGATGGGATAAATTTAGTAAGACTTTTACCCCCGGATATACTGCAAGAAAGGGATAATGTACAACTTCAAATTGTCAATTATATCTTTTATGGAAACGGCACGCTAATTCGGGCAAGTTCGGAGACAGGTATTCAATTAGTTCGGACTTGTTTAGTATTGAATTGGGACCAAGACAAAAAAAGTTCTTCTAGCGACGAGGCCCGTGCTTCCTTTGTTGAAATAAGGACAAATGGTTTGATTCAAGATTTTCTAAGAATCGACTTAGCAAAATCGCCGCCTATTTCGTATACTATCAAAAGGAATGATCTATCGGGTTCAGGGTTGATCTCCGAGAGTGAATCAGATCGCACCAGGATCAACCCCTTTTCTTCCATTTATTCCTCAAGGATTCGAGAATCCCTTACCCAACATCAAGGAACTATCCATACGTTGTTGAATCAAAATAACGAATGCCAATCTTTGATAATTTTGTCAGCATCCAATTGTTCTTGTTCGCGACTAGGTCCATTCAACGCTGTAAAGTCTCCCGATGTGATAAAAGAATTCAGTCATAAGGACCCCCTAATTTCAACTAGGAAATTGTTGGGTCCTTTAGGAACAGATCTTCAAATTGCGAATTTTTATTCATTTTCACATTTAATAACTTCTAATCAGATCTTGGTAACTAACTATTTCCAACTTGACAATTTGAAACCGACTTTTCAAGTACTTCAATATTTTTTAATGGATGAAAATGGGAAAATTGTGAAGCCCGATCCGTGCAAGAACATCATTTTGAATCCATTTGAATTAAATTGGGATTTTTTGCATTACACTTGTTGTGAAAAGTCATCTACAATCATTAGTCTTGGGCAGTTTATTTGTGAAAATGTACGGATAGCCAAAAAAGGACCGCATCTAAAATCGGGTCAAGTTCTAATTGTTCAAGTTGACTCTGTAATAATACGATCGGCTAAGCCCTTTTTGGCTACCCCAGGGGCAACTATGCATGGTCATTATGGGAAAATGCTTTCTAAAGGAGATACATTAGTTACATTTATCTATGAAAAATCAAGATCTGGTGATATAACGCAAGGTCTTCCAAAAGTGGAACAGGTGTTAGAAGTGCGTTCAATTGCTTCAATATCAATGAATCTCAAAAAGAGGGTGGAGGGTTGGAACAAATGTATAATAAGAATTCTTGGAATTCCTTGGGGATTCTTGATTGGTGCTGAGCTAACTATAGTGCAAAGTCGTATCTCTTTAGTTAATAAGATCCAAAAGGTTTATCGATCCCAGGGCGTGCAGATACATAATAGGCATATCGAAATTATTGTCCGTCAAATAACCTCCAAAGTGTTGGTTTCAGAAGACGGACTGTCTAATGTTTTTTTACCCGGAGAACTCGTTGGATTGTTGCGAGCGGAACGAATGGGACGCGCTTTGGAAGAAGCGATCTGTTACCGAGCTGTCTTATTGGGAATAACCAGAGCGTCTCTGAATACTCAAAGTTTCATATCTGAAGCGAGTTTTCAGGAAACTGCTCGAGTTTTAGCAAAAGCGGCTCTCCGGGGTCGTATCGATTGGTTGAAAGGCCTGAAAGAGAACGTTGTTCTGGGGGGAATGATACCGGTTGGTACTGGATTCAAAGGCAAAGGATTAGTGCACCCTCCAAGGCAACATAAGCATCTTCCTTTGGAAATAAAAGAGAAGAATCTATTCGAGGGGGAAATGAGAGATATTTTATTTCATCACAAAACGTTATTTGATTCTTTCCTTTCAAAGAATTTCCACGATACATCAGAACAATCATTTCTAGTATTTAATGATTCCTAAGAGCAGATTCACCCTTTTGATTTTCAAAGGATCTAGATTTGGATTTGATCCAGTCATTTGATTTGGTAAGAGTAATCAAAATAATAATCAATAGAAAAGAAGAATGGCTTGGCCTTATCTTTCGGGCCAATCTCTGGTAGAAGGGAAGGTTCCATCGGAACAATTTTTTTTTTTTCAGGGTACCTCGTCTCTTTATTGTTTTTTGAAAAAAAAAACAAAAAGAGGGAGGAGTGTGGGGAGAAATGACAAGAAGATATTGGAACATAAATTTGGAAGAGATGATGGAAGCGGGAGTTCATTTTGGCCATGATATTCGAAAATGGAATCCTAAAATGGCACCTTATATCTCTGCAAAGCGCAAAGGTAGGCATATTACAAATCTTATTAAAACTGCTCGTTTTTTATCAGAAACTTGTGATTTGGTTTTTGATGCAGCCAGTAGGAAAAAACAATTCTTAATTGTTGGCACTAAAAAAAAAGCAGCTGATTCAGTATTACGGGCTGCAATAAGGGCTCGGTGTCATTATGTTAATAAAAAATGGCTCAGCGGGATGTTAACGAATTGGTCGACTACAGAAACGAGACTTCAGAAGTTTAGAGACTTGAGAACCAAACAAAAAACAGGAAGATTGGATCGTCTTCCGAAACGAGATGCGGCCATCTTGAAAAGACAATTATCTCACTTGCAAAGATATCTTGGCGGGATTAAATATATGACAGACTTACCCGATATTGTAATCGTTGTTGATCAGCACGAAGAATATACGGCCCTTCGGGAATGTATCACTTTAGGAATTCCAACAATTTGTTTAATCGATACAAATTGTGACCCCAATCTCGCAGATATTTCGATTCCAGCGAATGATGATTCTATCTCTTCCCTCCGATTTATTCTTAACAAATTAGTATTCGCAATTCGTGAGGGCCGTTCTGAGTCTCTAAAAAATCCGTAATTAATAAGACTAAAAAAAACTTATGTCGTTTCGGAACCCTCATAGATTTATCGAATCGCTTACTATTTCTGAATCTCAAAAACGAGATAAAAAGAACTGGGCTATAGAGTGTGATTAGTTGGTATTCCAAATATACGATTCAAGTAGTTAAGTCAAGAAAAAGATGGTTGAATCAAAATAATTTTGTTTCAAGTTTTCTTTTTGTCAGAGAGCAATATGAATCTTTTATCAGGTTCCACCAACATACTAAAAGGGTTATACGAGCTATCCGGTGTGGAAGTAGGCCAACATTTCTATTGGAAAATCGGGGGTTTCCAAGTTCACGGCCAAGTACTGATTACTTCGTGGGTTGTAATTGCTATCTTATTAGGTTCCGCTGCGCTAGCTGTTCGGAAACCACAAACCATTCCGACCGGCGTTCAGAATTTCTTCGAATATGTCCTTGAATTCATTCGAGATGTGAGTCAAACTCAAATTGGAGAAGAATACGGCCCTTGGGTTCCTTTTATTGGAACTATGTTTCTCTTTATTTTTGTTTCTAATTGGTCGGGCGCTCTTTTACCTTGGAAAATCATACAATTACCTCACGGGGAGTTAGCCGCGCCCACGAATGATATAAATACTACGGTTGCTTTGGCTTTACTCACGTCAGTGGCATATTTCTATGCGGGTCTTACTAAAAAAGGGTTAGCTTATTTCAGGAAATATATTCAACCAACTCCAATCCTTTTACCTATTAACATCTTAGAAGATTTCACAAAGCCCTTATCACTTAGTTTTCGCCTGTTTGGAAATATATTAGCTGATGAATTAGTAGTTGTTGTTCTTGTTTCGTTAGTACCGTTAGTGGTTCCTATCCCTGTCATGTTCCTTGGATTATTTACAAGTGGTATCCAAGCTCTTATTTTTGCAACTTTAGCCGCGGCTTATATAGGTGAATCCATGGAGGGCCACCATTGACTAGTTTTCGAAAGAGTCTTTTTTTCGCTTCGACGAAGGAAATATAGGCGCGACTCAAACTAATGGACTTCGAAAAAACAATATCTATACCTACACTATATACGATTTAGAGTAATAGCAAAAAAGATTAGGCTATTGAACAGAGAATTGTAAAAAAAAGGAACGAGATCGAAAAGATCTTTTGCCAAAAATTCGCCTTTGGTCCACTTATATCGATATCTCCCTTCAATGAATATTTTTTCTATGGGTTGACCAATCCCAATCGTCAACTAGAATGATTTCCTTTTCAATTGATTTGATTCAATGAGGGGCCAAAAAATTTTTCATAAATACTAAATGGAATGAACTTTGATCAATGACTTTTTACGCAATGAGTCTGTACTAATCAATTTGTCCTTTTTGATTGTATCCATGCAGGATCATGATAAAGAGCGGGAAAGAAGAATTTACAAAAACAGAATTTCTAAAAAATAAAAAATGCGAAGAGGGGATCGAATTGAATGGCGCTAAGGCAACTCTTGTGGCTGTTTCAACGAATGATTCTCAAATCCGATTGGCTCTAAGATGGATGAAGGGTTGGTTTCCATTAGGAAAGAAATACATGTATATGGTATATTAGCTAGTTCAATAGGAATTAACGATCGATCTAATTTGACCTCCGAATGTGAATTTATGCGGAGAATCTCCTATGCGAAGTTCGTAGTTATTTCGACTGGATGAATCGTAGCGAGGGAAGAATTAAATCATAATTCATTGGGTGAGTGTATCATTAACCATTTCTTTTTTTGGGACGAGGAACTTATCATGAATCCACTGATTTCTGCCGCTTCCGTTATTGCTGCTGGATTGGCTGTAGGGCTTGCTTCTATTGGACCTGGAGTTGGTCAAGGTACTGCTGCGGGCCAAGCGGTAGAAGGTATCGCAAGACAGCCGGAGGCGGAGGGGAAAATACGAGGTACTTTGTTACTTAGCCTGGCTTTTATGGAAGCTTTAACAATTTATGGCCTGGTTGTTGCATTAGCACTTTTATTTGCGAATCCTTTTGTTTAATCTTAGAACTATGAAAACCTTTTTTCATTTTGGATTGCCTTTTCCTTCTGCTTTGCTTTTTCAAATTCTAGCAAGATTTCATTCTTAGAATTCCTCATTCGTTGAAAAAATAACCCACGGGAAGGGCTGATTTGCGGATGAGGAATTAGCACGCCGACTCGCTTTCAGCCTTCCCCTTTGCAGTCCAAGAAGGCCCTTTTTAGGAAGGGTTGCAGCGGGGAATTCAGAATTTCTTCGAAAATCAAATCGATTTTCGAGTCGATTTCTAAATAGGAAGAACTGAGAAAATAAGAATGATTATCCTCTTGATTAATAGTGATACAAAGTGATACAAAAAGACTTCTGTTCGATTTTTGAGTCTATCTATAAGAGGAGATCATATGAAAAATGTAACCGATGCTTTCCTTTCTTTAGGCCACTGGCCATTCGCCGGGAGTTTCGGGTTTAATACCGATATTTTAGCAACAAATCTAATAAATCTAAGTGTAGTGATTGGGGTATTGATCTTTTTTGGAAAGGGAGTGTGTGCGAGTTGTTTCTTTCAAGAATAGGCTGGATCCAACCAGCTGTACTTTTTCCGTTATAACTAGGAACGAAAGGTGCATGAGCTTGCGAATTCCTTCTAAATAAATGAAATCAATTCAGAAATCATAGGGAAGAACCATAGCATTTCGTAATTCATTGGTCAATAGACTTCGATTCTCTATCACCTAATAATGTGGGATCAGTAACATGGTTAAAGCTAAATCATTTGAAGTCCAGACGCAGCTTGGTATTCTTTCTACCCCTCTGTTAGTATATATATGGTAATATAGAAATGGCTTCAAAAAAAATCATTTTATTGCTATAGAACACTCATATCGATAAACTTATTGAAACTACTTATTGGATTTGATTCCCTTTTTAGACAATGCTGAATGGACAACCTATCTATTATTGTGTCTTAAAGTAAGAAACCGTTTTTGGATTGCAAAAAGAAAACTAAACAACTTTGCTGACAATTACATAGTTTTTGTTTGGTCAGAAGAGTCCTCCGAATCTTTTTGTCTTGGATTCGTGATTCCTTTCAAGAATTTTTTCTTTTTGAATATGACGAGAGAATAGAGGATAGGCTCATTACATTCAAAAAAAGATATATGAATTTACCATACAAAATACGTAATTGAAGTAATTGAGCGTGAGAGCCAAATGAATCGAAAGATTCATGTTTGGTTCGGGAAGGGATCATGGAAATTTTGAAAGGAATGGAAATAATCTACTTTCATTAAGTGATTTATTAGATAATCGAAAGCAGCGAATCTTGAATACTATTCGAAATTCAGAAGAATTACGCGAGGGAGCCATTGAACAGTTGGAAAAAGCCCGGGCTCGCGTACGTAAAGTAGAAATAGACGCAGATCAGTATCGAGTGAATGAATACTCTGCGATAGAGCGGGACAAATTGAATTTGATTAATTCCATTTATACGACTTTGGAACAACAAGA